TCAATTCTATTTTGATATGGTATAGACATATCCTGTTCTTATACAAATAAGACTTTCTTGCCTTGCTTTCACAGCACCTCGGGGTATCTCTAAAGACATTACTTCACATTGAGTTTACAATTCTATAGCAATTAAATAAATAAATAAAGGTGAAATCTTATGAAATTCATGTGTATTAGTAAGATGAATATATTATTAGCTAAGAGAATAATAATGAATAATATGAAAAGACTCATATGCTATTGGTATTATTTTTTTCATTACGATCCATAATAGCAAATTATTGCTTTTACAGAATGCATTGATCGATTCTATTATCTCTCCCTGTTTAAGATTAAATAGATTTGAAAAAGGGCCTTAGATATAAGATATAACAACTCGTGGATTCTCTATCGGAAAATTCCAATTATAGGCTTTGCTTTGAACCTATACTATCTCGTCGCCCGGCTTGCGCCCCCAAAAAGTCGAGTTATGAAATGAGAGTTTGAAGTCTTCAAAGACTCATTCCAAATATGGGTCTTTAGTACTCGAAATTAGGTTTCATATCAGTAAAAAAGTTGTTTTGAAGCAAACCTATACACTGGGGCGCAGCACGGCGATAGAGTCAGTCAAATGATAAATGATGTGATTCTGATCTATAAAAAAAAGGATATTTTTAATGGAATCGCGAGTTAGCGGACGATTCGGCAGACAAAATGCTAAATGATAAAACCAACTCACGGAAATCGAAAGGGGGCAAACACTAATGGATTAAAAGACAATTAATTCATTATCTTTGAGACAAGACAAGAAATTCTTGGGACTGCTTTTCCGCACAATAAAAGCGACGGGTCAGGGGATTGCTAATTCGGCCAAATTCCAACCCTAATATTATTGTAGAAAGTAAGCATCGGTAGAATTGGAATTTTGAATGATGGGCAATTGGTTTGGAGTAGAAAATTGGGATACAAATATAGATTGTATAACAGCCAGCCTAAGACCCATATGATTTACTATTTGATTCCATTTGTCTTGGGTCTCGTTGTAGTTTTTTTTACCCAACCCAGGCTCATGTCATGATTTTTCCTTCAAAAATCAAAAATCCCCTTCTTTTGGGTATACAAAAAGAGAAAAGGGCCTCTTGATTGTGGTCAGAGGTCAAAATCATCATATTATGTAATAGCACCATGAAGATTAATGAATATGAAGAATAGGTTTGTTTATCCGAAATTTCAAAACACCGGTTGGGTCCATTGAACTTCATTTTTACATTTTTATTAGTTTTATGCTTCGAACGATCCCCAAAGAGCGAGTGTGCTGGAATGATTCTATTCCGATGGAACAAGCACCCGGCCAGCTACAAACAATATAATAATGAGAAAAGTGAAAAGTATACTAGAATACTATAAATACACTAAAGAATTAGTAAGATAGAAAGAAAAAGAAATGCCATTTTTTTTTTTTATTTTCAATTCATTACCAAATTAGGGCTATACGGACTCGAACCGTAGACATTCTCGGTAAAACAGATCAAACGTTTTATTATCAAAATGATTTGACCTGTTTCAAAGACCCAACATGCATTTTTTTTTTGCATTGGGCTCTTTCATCAACTGATATAAAGATCAGCTAGTCCGCCATATTTTTCTTGATAAAAAGATAACAAGATGGCTCCACGTGCTATGATTCAGTATTTGTATTTCTGCTCATGAGCAATACCAAAGTGTTTCAAAGAAGAGTTGGCTTGACGTAGGTCTGCCTATGGCCTAGATCAACCTAAGTGAAATGTAGTCTCTATCGCTCTGCTCAAAGCGTCAAATATGAAACTTTATACACCTTAAAGTTCATAGGACGAAAAGAGATTTTTTTGAGGTCCTTCTACTCATTCTACCTAGCATTGAGTGGTCTGAATATTGACCTTATCAATTATCAAATCTATGATGGGTTCGATTTTAGTGCCCAAATGGGCACCCTACATAATTATAATTGGACCAATCAAATATTTGTCAGGCTCTTGTTCTCTCGAATCCATGGAGTAAGACATCAATTTCTCAATAAGAGAAATTCTGTTGATTGCATGATGGACTCCTTTGAAAAACATTGGCGCGCGTGTAAACGAGGTGCTCTACCTAACTGAGCTATAGCCCTTTTATTTGTGAGAAATATTTTACTTTGTATTTCATGTCTTGTCAAGATGAATAGTACTATTCATCTTGACAAGACATGATTGATCTCTCATATGTTTCCTGTGAGAATATTGCTTAGAAGTCAAATTCTATCTATAATCCATCAATGTGAGGGGTTTCTTTTGTTTCTCTTTGTGATGATAAATAACCTACTTAACCCAGTGGTTAGAGTATTGCTTTCATACGGCAGGAGTCATTGGTTCAAATCCAATAGTAGGTAGAACTTATTAGATACCGCAGTCAATGGTATCTAATAAGTATTTCTACCCGCCTTCTTTATTCTTTGTTATTTATTTTGTACCTTTTCCATTCCCTGCTACTCCTATTCTATTGAATTGATTGATTTTTTCCTTGCATCAGAATCCGATTACCCTTGATTGAGTCGGCAGAATCAAAAAAAGAGTATATAAACACAACCTCTTTTTATTATTTGGCCACGCCAACAACTAATTACGAGATTGCATTAATAGCCTCTACTCGCGTTCTAGCTCGTCTGAGAGCTAAATTCGCCTCAATTGTTTGTCTTTTCCCTTCAGCTCTACTCAAGTTAGCTTCCGCTATTTCAAGAGTTTGCTGAGCTTCTTTTGGATTAATGTCACTACCCCTTTCCGCATCGTTTACTAAAACGGTTATTTCATTATTGACTATTCTAGCGAAACCACCCATCAAGGCTATTGTAAACCATTGTCCCTTCAGACCTATTCTCAAAATGCCTATATCTACAGCCGTGGCAATGGGGGCGTGATTTGGTAATACACCAATCTGACCACTATTAGTAGATAAAATGATTTCTTTCACTTCCGAATTCCAAATAATTCGATTAGGAGTTAGTACACATAGATTTAAGGTCATTTCTTCGATTTGCTCTCCTCGTCTAGGTTCAGAGCCTTCGCGGTAGCTTCATCGATGTTACCTACCAAATAAAAGGCCTGCTCAGGAAGACTATCTAATTCTCCGGAAAGGATCAGTTGAAATCCCCTAATTGTTTCTCTTAGACCAACATATTTTCCCGGGGAACCCGTAAATACTTCTGCTACGAAGAAGGGTTGTGATAGGAAACGCTCAATTTTTCGTGCTCTTGCTACAGTTAAACGATCCTCTTCGGATAATTCGTCCAACCCAAGAATAGCTATAATGTCCTGAAGTTCTTTGTAACGCTGTGAAGTTTGCTTAACCCTTTGCGCAATTTCATAATGTTCCTCGCCAACGATCCGAGGTTGAAGCATGGTTGACGTTGAATCTAAAGGATCTACTGCTGGATAGATCCCTTTGGCAGCCAGTCCTCTGGATAATACAGTAGTGGCATCTAAATGTGCAAATGTTGTGGCAGGGGCGGGGTCAGTCAAATCGTCCGCAGGGACATAAACTGCTTGAATGGAAGTTATGGATCCCTCTTTGGTAGAAGTAATTCTTTCTTGCAAAGAACCCATTTCTGTACTAAGAGTCGGTTGATAACCTACAGCAGAAGGCATTCTCCCTAATAAAGCGGATACTTCGGACCCTGCTTGGACGAAACGAAAAATATTGTCGATAAATAGAAGTACGTCTTGTTCATTAACATCCCGGAAATATTCCGCCATGGTTAGGGCAGTTAAACCAACTCTCATACGAGCTCCCGGCGGTTCATTCATCTGACCATAGACTAGGGCTACTTTTGATTCTGCAATATTTTGTTCATTAATGACTCCCGATTCTTTCATTTCCATGTAAAGGTCATTTCCTTCACGAGTACGTTCACCTACTCCGCCAAATACGGATACGCCTCCATGAGCTTTGGCAATGTTGTTGATCAATTCCATGATGAGTACTGTTTTACCTACTCCAGCCCCTCCGAAAAGTCCGATTTTTCCTCCACGGCGATAAGGAGCTAAAAGATCCACTACTTTAATCCCTGTCTCAAAAATCGATAATTTTGTATCTAACTGTATAAAGGCAGGCGCAGATCTATGAATAGGAGATGTTGTGCGTGTATCTACAGGACCTAAATTATCAACAGGTTCTCCAAGAACGTTGAAAATTCGTCCGAGAGTCGCTCCACCAACTGGAACACTTAGAGGAGCTCCTGTGTTAATCACTTCCATCCCTCTCATCAGACCATCTGTTGCACTCATAGCTACAGCTCTCACTCGATTATTTCCTAATAATTGCTGTACCTCACAGGTCACATTAATTTCTTGGCCAAGAGTATCTTGACCTTTAACTACTAAAGCGTTGTAAATATTAGGCATCTTTCCCGGCGGAAAGGCTACATCCAGTACCGGACCAATGATTTGAACGATACGCCCCTGGTTTTTTTCTTCAAGTGTGGAAACCCCAGGACCAGAAGTAGTAGGATCAATTCTCATAAGAAAAAATAATCAAAAGAGAGTCTTCTTTCATTTTGCAAACCTAAAAAACAAAAAAATGTCCGAAAGAAAGTTGAGCCCTTAATCCAATAAGAAATGGGAGTTAGTACTCGATTTCACTGATACGATCCAACTGAATCCAATTCCATTCTTTAACTCAATTCAATAAGTGAAGTTTCAAGTTCAACGACCTCATTTTCAAAAAGATCAAGTAGATGAATTAAGAATCATGAGGAATTCTTTCATTTCGCTAAGATTATAGATATTCCTAACGGAATTCGAACCTGAACTCTATTTATAGATTGATTCTTTTTCTGGCATTAGCCATTGTTTTTTCTTTTTGCATATTGATTTCCACCTATTCTTCTTATAGCCTTTCTTCAGGAATTCCACCTATTTTCACATCTAGGATTTACAACTACAAGACACTGTCAAAAGTTCATATTTCTATTTAAATACTTATCAAGATAAAGTAAGGGATTAGAAACTG